ATTGCAGGACGTATCGATGGAAAAGAAATTGCACGTGTCGAATGGATCAGAGAAGGTAGGGTTCCTCTACAAACCATTCGAGCAAAAATTGATTATTGTTCTTATACAGTTCGAACTATTTATGGGGTATTAGGCATCAAAATTTGGATATTTGTAAACGAAGAATAATAAACTTTGCCTTATCGTTAACGTTCTATCTAGCGAAAAAACAAAAAATGAAAAATTCTTCTATTCTTATTCTGTTAAATAAATTTTAATAAATTTTATAAGATTGAATAAAAATTCGATTAATCATTTGATATTGATATAATTGCTATGCTTAGTGTGCGACTCGTTGCGTTGGTTTATTTTTTTGTTGAATTCTAACCATTCTAAAAAAAAATAAACCAACTCGTAGTAGTAGTATTAATTAATAACTATAGAACTAATAACCAACTCATCGCTTCGCATTATCTGGATCTAAAGAACCAGTGAAGATATAAGTAAAGATATAATATATTAGCGATATCATTATACCAACTGAAATATTGCATAAAAAAAAAGAAAAACGAATCTGATTATGAGTTGTGAAGCAATAAGAATATATGGATAAATGAAAGGGTGAAAGAAAGAGAGAAAAAGAATATCAATGATATAGAATTCTAATATGTAAGGTCTATGAATCATGTCATAAAAGGTAGTGTAATAAAGCATCAATATTAATTAATCCATAATTAGATAACTATATTGATCAAACAAACAAATCAAGAGCCCCGAGTCACTAAAAACTGAGAAGGTTGACTAAAGAAAAAACAAAACAAAATTGAATTAGAGGCTCCATTGTACAATTGAGACCTAACCATTAAGCGAGAAGCGATGGGAACGACGGAACCTGTGAATGCCTAAGATTTTATTAAAAACAAAATCTTAATGATTCATTAGGTGGGATGGCGGAAGGAACCAAAAACCAATCCATTTATTCTGAGGAATCATGTTCTGAGGAGTCATGGGCTAACCCTACATCTGAAATAGATAATGAAAGAGTAAATATTCGCCCGCGAAAATTTGGATTTTATTGGATTTCTAAATAGGGGCCAATCCGATATGGTAATAAAAGGAAAAACAAAATAAAGATTCGTTAGAACCTTATAACATAAGAAAACAACATTATCTATTTATATCTAGATAACAAGAATTGTCTATAATAGAAAAAGAATATTTGTAACAAAGAATACTTGTTTAGTTATAGATCAAAACAAGATATACAAATTTCCAATAAACCAATAGATTAGATGAAATCTCAAAAAGTCCCACCACGATTCGATATATTATTCATGAAATCCATGTATATTCTATTTTAATCGTTTCATTCGCGAGGAGCCGTATGAGGTGAAAATCTCATGTACGGTTCTGTAGTAGAGATGGAATTGAGAAAAAACCATCAACTATAACCCCAAAAAAACCAGATTCCGTAAACAACATAGAGGAAGAATGAAAGGAATATCCTCTCGAGGTAATCATATTTGCTTCGGTAGATATGCTCTTCAAGCACTTGAACCCACTTGGATCACATCTAGACAAATAGAAGCAGGGCGGCGAGCAATGTCACGAAATGCCCGCCGCGGTGGAAAAATTTGGGTACGCATATTTCCAGACAAGCCGGTTACTGTAAGACCTACAGAAACACGTATGGGGTCAGGAAAAGGATCTCCCGAATATTGGGTAGCTGTCGTTAAACCAGGTAGAATACTTTATGAAATGGGCGGAGTCACAGAAAATATAGCCAGAAAGGCTATTGCAATAGCAGCATCCAAAATGCCTATACGAACTCAATTCATTATTTCGGCATAATAATTAGAACCAAAGGAAAGAGGTCTTTGGGATGAAAAAAACAATTGCAATTGTAGGTTTTTTTTTTTTTTTTTGATACACAATATTTCTTTTTTTTTTTTTACTTCGCCCTTTGCACTGAAAGAACAGAGAAAAAAAAAATGATATGATTCAACCTCAAACCCATTTGAATGTAGCCGATAACAGCGGGGCCCGCGAATTAATGTGTATTCGAATCATAGGAACTAGTAATCGACGATATGCCTATATTGGTGACGTTATTGTTGCTGTAATCAAGGAAGCAGTACCAAATACACCGTTAGAAAGATCAGAAGTGATCAGAGCTGTAATTGTACGTACTTGTAAAGAACTCAAGCGTAACAACGGTATGATAATACAATATGATGATAATGCTGCAGTTGTCATTGATCAAGAAGGAAATCCAAAAGGAACTCGAATTTTTGGTGCGATCGCTCGGGAATTGAGACAGTTAAATTTCACTAAAATAGTTTCATTAGCACCCGAAGTATTATAAGACGAGACTATGATATATTTATAGTATTTGAATGAAATAGATTAATTAATAGATTGATTATGTCTCACGCATATACCTTTTCTTTTGTAATTATTATAAAAAAATATAATAAATAATAAATTAAATAGAATAAATTTAAAAAATATTAATAAAAAA